AAAAGGAATAAAAATAAAGTAAATTCAAGGAAGAGCTTTATTTTTTTTAAGGGGCCCTCAGGGGGGGTCCTGGAATGCTTTTCTTCTCCTCTTATTCCATATGGAATACAATTAGTTAAAATAAGACAGTTAAAATAAGAAGGAATAAAGGAATAGTGGAATATTTGACCGTTCACTCCAAAAAGAGGGTCCTATTGAAAAAGAAATAATCCAAAATACAAAACATTTTTTTTTTTCAAATTCAATTGTTTATTTATCTCTTATTCCAAAATTCCCCTGAAAATCGAATTCCATTTTTTCAATGGGATTACATGATCTAGTTCTTAATATTATTACTTTACTCAATTGACAAATTCCACAACAATAACAATCTCTTGATTCGGAATTAGGGACTCATGTATCATCTGATGAATCTACTTTATTTTACACTTCCGTATCTCACTCTATCTTGTTTTTTAGTATTCTCTAAAATAACTGACTGATGAATTATGAATTTCCCATAACTTAGGTAAGTGCTTTACCAACATATGTAGTGTAGTAAAAAAAATAAAAGGAAATTAATTCTTTCATGCTTACTTTAACTAGTTATTTCGGTTTTCTACTAGCTGCTTTAACTATAACCCCAGCTCTATTTATTGGCTTGAACAAGATACGTCTTATTTGAATTGACTGAATAAGTCAGAAAAAAAAATCTTTCTTTTAGATTCCTGGTATTCTATAACTCTTTTCCACACTAAATTACGAATTTTTTTCTTGATCATTGAGATTCGTGGATAATTTAGAGTACTATTTAGGGATAGATCGTATCTCTTCTTTTTTTATCACCTCGAACAAATCGAAATGATTGAAGTTTTTCTATTTGGAATCGTCTTAGGCCTAATTCCTATTACTTTAGCGGGATTATTCGTGACTGCATATTTGCAATACAGGCGGGGGGATCAGTTGGATCTTTGATTGAGTAATTTTTATTTTTTTATTGACCTCCTCTCTGGTCTGGAGGAGGTCAAATTCGAGTTTCAATTCAATTTTGTTTTGTTAAATTATTTTACTCTGCTTCGACATAAGATAGATGGAATCACGCTCTGTAGGATTTGAACCTACGACATCGGGTTTTGGAGACCCGCGTTCTACCGAACTGAACTAAGAGCGCTTTCATTCATTCAAAAAGAAAATATTTTTCTATTCCTAACGTATCTCACGTATGTATAGTCTCCACAAATTCAAGTTATACCCACTTTACTTTCAATTGATCTCTTCGCTACTGCCCAAAAAGAATAAAAAAGTAATAGGTAGGGATGACAGGATTTGAACCTGTGACATTTTGTACCCAAAACAAACGCGCTACCAAGCTGCGCTACATCCCTTTTCAAAATTGTTATACAATGCCATTGTACACAATTCCTGTCTTCTTTTCCACATTGTAATTTTATTCTTATTTCTCTATCTATATAGAACCCTCCTGTCATTTCTTCTTTTTGGTCTCATATAATTAAGGAATTATATACATCTAAAATCCAATAAAATTTCGCCTATACAAGAAGGATTACTTTTCCTTGGTAATGTATAGGAAGAAGGGGTCATTTTTTAGGGATAAGAAAATTTCGTCTATATGGTTCATTTTATATATAGCATAACAATCTTGGGCAAAAGTTTCTGATCATATATGTATTCCAACAAGGAAGGAGGATTTTCAATGCGGGATATAAAAACATATCTCTCTGTAGCACCCGTGCTAAGTACTCTATGGTTTGGTGCTTTAGCAGGTTTATTGATAGAAATTAATCGTTTATTTCCAGATGCTTTGTCATTCCCTTTTTTTTAATTGAGGAATAGAATTCTTTGTGACATGACAAAATTTGACCCTTTTTAATCCTTTTATTTAGTATCGGAAGGAAAAAGAAAGAAAAGATGGATTGGCTTGAACCTCAGAGTTATGAAAAATTTGGTAAATTCTATTTTGAAAAAAAAAGAAATTCAATTTAAAGTGGTATCCAAGCTAAACAGGCCTCAGAAATCAGAGCATAGAAAAAGGCTGGGCTGGCTAATTAAATGAAAGGGTTTCGAAGCAAAATCTTTGCTAATTCGACAAGGATTGTATTCTTTAATTATTTCTTTATTTTTTATTACTTAATTTAAGAATTCAAAAAATTGATTCTAATGGATTTTATTCTTCTTCTTCGGATTCAAAATAGAAGAATAAAAGAATAAGTAGAAGAATTTAGTTAAGTCAACCCAAACAGAAAAGGAGGTTCGGTTCATGGCCAAGGGGAAAGATGTTAGAATCAGGGTTATTTTGGAATGCAGCAGTTGTGTTCGAAAAGGTGCCAATGAGGAATCGACGGGGGTTTCTAGATATAGTACTCAAAAGAATCGCCACAATACACCCCGACAATTAGAATTAAAAAAATTTTGTCGTTATTGTCGCAAGCATACGACTCATCACGAAATAAAGAAATAGGAACACCCATCGTGTGTTCGATCTTTCCAAAAAACAGAAAGAGCAAGAACTTTATATTTAATATATAAAAAAAACTATAGTATAAAATACAAATCAACTCATCCGATTTCCGGTAGATATTATTTCATATGTATAGAGGGTATTCATATACTATAAGATTAATTAAATAAGATATGGATCAAAGAAAGACTACTTCTTCTGGATCCTAAATTCATAAAATAATAAAATAAATAAATGAATTTTTTTTGTTCAATTTTAAAATTTTAAATAAGGAATAAATCATGTATACATCTAAACAACCTTTTCTTAAATCTAAGCAACCCTTTCGTAAATCCAAACACACTTTTAATAAATCCAAGCAAACCTTTCGTAAATCCAAGCAAACTTTTCGTAAATTCAAACAACCTTTTCGTAAATCTAAACAACCTTTTCGTAGGCGTCCTCGGATTGGCCCGGGAGATCGAATTGATTATAGAAACATGAGTTTAATTAATAGATTTATTAGTGAACAAGGAAAAATATTATCTAGACGAATAAATAGATTAACCTTGAAACAACAACGATTAATTACTCTTGCTATAAAACAGGCTCGTATTTTATCTTTCTTACCGTTTCGTAACTATGAGAACGAAAAGCAATTTCAAGCCCAGTCAATTTCAATAATTACGGGTTCTAGACCTAGAAAAAATAGACATATTCCTCAATTAACGGAAAAGTACAATTCCAATCGAAACTTAAGAAACTACAACCAAAATTTAAGAAACAACAATCGGAACTTAAGTTCCGATTGTTGATGTTTTATTCGAAAGGCCCAGACCTATATATATTATAAAGAAAGTAATCCTGCTCGTTGATTCCTACCACTTAATCTTAATTTATTGTATCTTCCCGGAGTTCCCTCTCCGGGAATTCGGTTTTTATTATTCCAGTATATTACTTTATTTATCCCTTTAATTGATGATCTTTATTTTATTGGAAATCGTGTAAAGATTATTTGGATTTGATACAGCTACTTGTGCAAGCATTTTACGATTAAGAATCAATTTCTTCTTGTACAGGTTGTGTATTAATTTACTATAACTATCAAATACTTTATATATCCGCGTTGCTGCGTTTATCCGAGTGATCCACAAACGACGAAAATCCCTCTTTTGCCTACCTCTATCTCGATGAGAGGAAACAAAAGCTCTTTTTACCTGTTGGGTAATCATTCGATTAAGTCTTAAATGAGCCCCCCTAAAGTTTGAGGCAAATGAACGCATTTTTGTTCGTCGTCTCCGGGCTATATATCCTCGCGGAACTCTGGTCATTGAATCAAATTAACCTTAATGAATAACTAATTATTTCTCTTCTTTTAGCCATCCTTTTTTCCATTAATAACAAAACTAATTATTCCGATATATAAAATATTAATTCCAATGGCTTTTGCTATAGTAACCTTCCCAACCACGATTTTTTATTACACTCCGTTCAGTTATTTCTATGCGAAATAACAAATTAATTCTAATGATACTAAAAAAATAGTGGGTTCCATCGTTTCTATGGTTCCCTTTTAAACGGTAAGGCCCTCTCTATACACCGGAGCCCTTTCTTTCATCAAAAGGTATTGTGAACTTGTATAGTTCACATTCTTTGGCTCTACCTATCCATTATAGAGTAAATAGCTCTTTTCACAATAAGAGTTATCCATACAGTGACGGTATTTAATTATGAAAGTTGGCTAAGTAGCTGACCCTGTTAGTCCGTTCTTTTAAGATAAAGGAGCATAAGCCTTTTTATTATTATTTCCTCCGCTTAATGGATAACCATTTGCTACCAATGGGGGAATTGCTTCTTATTTCCAATTTAGATAATTGGATTTGCACCAAAGGAAACCAAAAATTCCATATACCATAGAAATCTAGGATGGAAAAGCTATATCCTATTCATTGGTACTAATCATGGATACTTCCAAATTTTTTTTATTTGTTTGAAGTTATGATCTGAACGAGTCGCACATACACCCTAGCACATGTTCCTCGACGCTGAGGGCATCCTTTAAGCGCGGCCGTTTTTCTAGCATTTCGTATTGGCTGTCTTGCGTTTCTAATAAGTTGTTTAACCGTCGGCATGTTGTATGTGTATAGAAAAAAATGGATTGGTTTAGATCCATCTTAACCTGATGATTGATCATCATGAAGTCTTTCTATTTCGATTTTCTATTAAATCGAAGAAAACCCTAATTTGGGTCTGAAATAACTTTATAAGAAATCCGGACACTACCAATCCTTAAACATTTCCGGAAACCACACTGGATCAGTATCGCAGTGCTCGTCAATCATTTCATCCCCTACAATATCGACAAGTCCATAAGCTTTGGCTTCGTCTGCTGACATAAAAACATCCCTTTCCATGTCTTCGGATACAACCCAAAAGGGTTTGCCTGTTCTTAGTGCATAAACCCTTGTAATCATTTCGCGAACTTTGTGTAACTCTTCTACTTCTAGTAAAAATTCTGGTGTCCTTGCCCGATAATAAGCACTAGCGGGTTGGTGAAGCATAATCCTCGCGTGAGGGAATGCTATACGCTTGGTGGGTTCTCCTCCAAGTAGAATGAAGGACGCCATGGACGCGGCTATTCCAAGGCATATTGTATATATATCTGGTGTCACCGTTTGCATCGTATCAAAAATAGCCATTCCTGAGATTAGCCACCCGCCTGGGGAGTTTATAAACAAAAAAATATCACTAAGTCCATCTTCTATACTGAGATATACCATGAGACCTGTAATATGATTCGTGATCTCGCAACGAATCTCTTGACCTAAAAAAAGTGTCCTTTCTCGATACATAACATTGTATAAGTCAACCCAAGTCGCTTCTTCATCTCCGGGAATCCGGTAAGGTACTTTTGGAACACCAATGGGCATATTAGATTAATATTATTAAATTTAAGTAAGAAAACTACACTTTAATATGGAAACGTAAGAATAGAAGAGAAAGAATGAATCCGCAGTTTATTGTCTTCATTTTTATTCTTATTCTATATGAATACTATAGATTCTATTAATATGAATAGTATAGATTATATTAATACGTAGATTGAAAGGTTATACGTATAAAGAAGGTAAGACAGATTGAATAAAGAAAAAGGAATCGGCGATTCAAATGATAAACAAAGAGGGGTAGGGATCTATTCTTCATTTTTCAAAATTGGCCAAGTTACCCATTGCATATTGGCACTTATCGAGTATAGAATAGATCTGCTTCTCTTTCTTCTTATGAACAGAATTGGCTTCTTATTTTTAATGAAATGAAATAAATATTAACGCTTTCTGACACAGAATCCCCTAGAAGGGTTAGGTACATAGGATATGGATAGTCTTTTCCAATGCGATAAAATAAAGCGACATCGTGTCTATTTTTCTTTGCTAAAGGGGTATTTCCATGGGTTTACCTTGGTATCGTGTTCATACTGTCGTATTGAATGATCCGGGTCGATTACTTGCGGTGCATATAATGCACACAGCTCTAGTTTCTGGTTGGGCTGGCTCGATGGCTTTATACGAATTAGCAGTTTTTGATCCCTCTGATCCTGTTCTGGATCCAATGTGGAGACAAGGTATGTTCGTCATTCCCTTCATGACTCGTTTAGGAATAACGGATTCCTGGGGTGGTTGGAGTATTTCAGGAGGAACTGTAACAAATCCGGGTATTTGGAGTTATGAAGGTGTGGCAGGTGCACATATTGTGTTTTCTGGTTTGTGTTTCTTGGCAGCGATCTGGCATTGGGTATATTGGGACCTAGAAATATTCTCTGATGAGCGGACGGGAAAACCCTCTTTAGATTTGCCCAAGATCTTTGGAATTCATTTATTTCTTGCAGGGGTGGCTTGCTTTGGCTTTGGCGCATTTCATGTAACGGGTTTGTATGGTCCTGGGATATGGGTATCCGATCCTTATGGGCTAACTGGAAAAGTACAAGCTGTAAATCCAGCGTGGGGTGCAGAAGGTTTTGATCCTTTTGTTCCGGGGGGAATAGCTTCTCATCATATTGCTGCGGGTACGTTGGGTATATTAGCGGGTTTATTCCATCTTAGTGTCCGTCCGCCTCAACGTCTATACAAAGGATTACGTATGGGCAATATTGAAACTGTACTTTCCAGTAGTATCGCTGCTGTTTTTTTTGCAGCTTTCGTAGTTGCTGGAACTATGTGGTATGGGTCAGCAACGACCCCAATCGAATTATTCGGGCCTACTCGTTATCAGTGGGATCAGGGATACTTTCAGCAAGAAATATATCGAAGAGTTAGCAATGGTTTAGCCGAAAATCTTAGTTTATCAGAAGCTTGGTCTAAAATTCCCGAAAAATTAGCCTTTTATGATTATATTGGTAATAATCCGGCAAAAGGGGGATTATTCAGAGCGGGCTCAATGGACAATGGGGATGGAATAGCTGTTGGCTGGTTAGGACATCCCGTTTTTAGAGATAAAGAAGGACGTGAGCTTTTTGTACGCCGTATGCCTACTTTTTTTGAAACATTTCCAGTTGTTTTGGTAGATGAAGAGGGAATTGTGAGAGCGGACGTTCCTTTTAGAAGAGCAGAATCCAAATATAGTGTTGAACAGGTAGGGGTAACGGTGGAGTTCTATGGTGGCGAACTTAATGGAGTAAGTTATTCTGATCCTGCTACTGTAAAAAAATATGCGAGGCGTTCTCAATTAGGGGAAATTTTTGAATTAGATCGAGCTACTTTGAAATCAGATGGTGTTTTTCGCAGCAGTCCAAGGGGTTGGTTCACTTTTGGTCATGCTACCTTTGCTTTGCTCTTCTTTTTCGGACACATTTGGCATGGCGCTAGAACCTTGTTCCGAGATGTTTTTGCTGGTATTGATCCAGATTTGGATGCTCAAGTGGAATTTGGAACATTCCAAAAAGTGGGAGATCCAACTACAAGGAAACAGGCAGTCTGATACACATTGTTATGGTATCTTTGACCTCTCTTTTTTGATTTGGCTTGGGAAACATCTCCCATCCTTTCTTTAACTCTTTTTCTTTCTTTATATGGGAAATTCTCCCAAATGACAAATGAATAGGTGTGGAAGTTATAATTGTAAATAAACCACGATCGAATCTATGGAAGCATTGGTTTATACGTTCCTTTTAGTTTCTACTTTAGGGATAATTTTTTTCGCTATCTTTTTCCGAGAACCACCTAAGGTTCCACCAACTCCAACTAAAAGAATAAAATAATTTCATTGAAGTAAGAAGTCTACCCATCTGGTAGACTTCTTACTTCAATTAGTCCCCGTGTTCTTCGAATGGATCTCTTAATTGTTGAGAGGGTTGCCCAAACGCGGTATATAAGGCATACCCAGTAAAGCTTACAAGTAAACCAGATATGGAGATGGCGACTAAAGTTGCTGTTTCCATTTTTATAGAATTTCAAGATTACAATGGATCTACGAAAAGATCGTGTATTTACAACTACAACGGAATAGTATACAAAGTCAACACCAATGATGAAATAGAATTTATGGCTACACAAACCGTTGAAGATAGTTCTAAACCTAGGCCAAAACGAACTGGTGCAGGTAGTTTATTGAAACCCTTGAATTCGGAATATGGGAAAGTAGCTCCGGGTTGGGGGACCACTCCTTTTATGGGAGTCGCAATGGCTTTATTCGCTATATTCCTATCTATCATTTTAGAAATTTATAATTCTTCTGTTTTACTGGACGGAATTTTAACCAATTAGGTTTCTACTAATCTAAAAAAAAAAAGGAAGTCATAGTTTTTCCATCCAAAAAAGCTTTTCTAGTTTAAGCTCTATATTTCTAGACATTATGGTAGTTCGACCGCGGAATTTTTTTGTTTCGGTATCTCTGGAATATGAGTGTGTGACTTGTTAGAATTGATCCTATTGATAATACATAGAAAGGGCCTGTTATCTCTATCAAGATGATTCTAATTCGTCAGATATTATTTATTCTAGTATCTGGAACACGAAATAGATAGAGTGGATCAAAAAAAATGGAACTATGATTCATAATCACTATTAAGACCTCGCAACCAGACTGAAAAATTCAAGTAGTTCTTAAATAAAAATAAAAAAGAAATTTTCTTCCTTCCAATTTTGTTTGCCCAAAAGACAACTTTTTTCTCTCGATTTTGCCGAGTCATTGCACCGATTCCATAAATGATTATCAAGTGGTTCTTATTCGAAGAACCCTTGCCTTTTGGTTAGCTTGAGACTCAATCATCGTGGCTCTAGTATGAATCTAAGGTTTTAATTGAACTGATTCATAGGATCGCAACAAGATAATTTCTATATTACGATTACGCACAAAAAAAAACAAATCCAAAATAGGGAAGAGAAAAGTCAAGAGGCCTCGAATGACCGGCATAAGGGAACGGAAGAAAGACAGATGAGCCAACTTGAGATTTTTTGGCATTATCATAACAAAGAATATATTCCGAATTTTTCTTATTTCATATCTTCAAGGCAAATCGACCCAATCCAGTGGCTGATGAAGTTTTGAACTTTTTTTTTTCTAATATTCGTTGAAAATTTGTGTGTTTCTGCTTGAGCCGTACGAGATGAAATTTTCATATACGGCTCTTAGAGGGGGGGCTTGGGTTAGTTACCTATCTCAATAAAGTATATGATTGGTTTGAGGAACGTCTTGAGATTCAGGCAATTGCAGATGATATAACTAGTAAATATGTTCCTCCCCATGTCAACATATTTTATTGTTTAGGGGGAATTACACTTACTTGTTTTCTAGTACAAGTCGCTACCGGTTTTGCTATGACTTTTTACTACCGCCCAACGGTTACAGAGGCTTTTTCTTCGGTTCAATACATAATGACCGAGGCCAACTTTGGTTGGTTAATCCGATCAGTTCATCGATGGTCAGCAAGTATGATGGTTCTAATGATGATCCTGCATGTATTTCGTGTGTATCTCACAGGTGGGTTTAAAAAACCCCGCGAATTAACTTGGGTCACAGGTGTGGTTTTAGCTGTTTTGACTGCATCATTTGGTGTAACTGGTTATTCGTTGCCTTGGGATCAAATTGGTTATTGGGCAGTCAAAATTGTGACAGGTGTACCTGATGCCATTCCGGTAATAGGATCGCCTTTAGTGGAGTTATTACGTGGAAGTGCTAGTGTGGGTCAATCCACTTTGACTCGTTTTTATAGTTTACATACCTTTGTACTGCCTCTGCTTACTGCCGTATTTATGTTAATGCACTTTCCAATGATACGTAAGCAAGGTATTTCGGGTCCTTTATAGGGAAGGCATATCTATAGAGAATTAGAATTCTCATATATCATATCGGGTAGGTTATCGTATTTCATTGCTACAAACATGGGTTATTGTAAAATAACACATGTCATTTGGATACTTCTCTTCAACTCCGAAGTATTTTGATACAATACAAATAGTTGAAGTTAATTTTACGAAAGAAAAAAAGGCGGATTATGGGAGTGTGTGACTTGAATTATTGGTTTGGCCATGCAGATAAAGAATTGGATCTGCCACATTAGAATTCACAATCAAAGGTGTCTCCGCATCCAATCAACACGTAAGTCTCCTACCTAGGAAGGATAGGCTGGTTCACTTGAGGAGAATATTTTCTATGATCATACCCCACCATGTCATCCATGAACAGGCTCCGTAAGATCCCATAGAGTAGAAATGGAATAAGTCATGTGACATGATCCAATATTACACTTACCCTTTTTTATTATAGTATGGAAATGCATTCATTTTCTTTGCATCGATTGTGATCCGCAATACTATCGGAGTAAAAGAAGGGATCTAAGGAAAAATGTAGGCTAAACTTTTTTATTTTTTATTAGTAACAAGTAAATATTTTGTTTGGAGGTAAGAAACTTGCGATATTGGGGGGATAAACACCAACTAATCAAGAGACATGAGACAATCCAGAAAGCAATTGATCATGATCAAATTTGTAAGCCCACTTGGATATTGAGCATTTACCCATAAGAATAGGATTCTTTTCAATGAGTAGTTCTAGATCCAACTTCGGAAAAGATAATATGATAAAGCTTTTCTTGCCTAGAGTCATTGAGTCATTATATACCATAATTCTATTATGGATCTTCCGCGGTCTTATTTCTTTCATTCTTGCTCGAGCCGGATGATGATAAATTCTCATGTCCGGTTCCTTTGGGGGATGGATCCTAAAGAGTTCGCCTATCCCAATAACAAAGAAACCAGACTTAAATGATCCTGTATTAAGAGCTAAATTAGCTAAAGGGATGGGACATAATTATTACGGGGAACCCGCATGGCCCAATGATCTTTTATATATTTTTCCAGTAGTAATTCTAGGTACTATTGCATGTAATGTAGGTTTAGCGGTTCTCGAGCCATCAATGATTGGTGAACCGGCGGATCCATTTGCAACTCCTCTGGAAATATTACCTGAGTGGTACTTCTTTCCCGTATTTCAAATACTCCGTACGGTACCCAATAAGTTATTGGGCGTTCTCTTAATGGTTTCTGTGCCAACAGGCTTATTGACAGTACCTTTTCTAGAGAATGTGAATAAATTCCAAAATCCCTTTCGTCGCCCAGTAGCTACGACCGTTTTTTTAATCGGTACTGCAGTAGCTCTTTGGTTAGGTATTGGAGCAACATTACCCATTGATAAATCTTTAACTTTAGGTCTTTTTTAGGTATTTTTTGATTCATTCAACCGTGAAGTACCGTGCATAGGTATCTAGGAAATAGTTACTTCCAAGTGAATCTTCCCTAGATACCTAAAATCCATTTTATTATGATCCATTTCGCGAAAATATAGATTGTACCAAAGATGCTAAATTGTTTTCTTTTTTTCTTTTTATTCTAACTCGAAAAAGAAGAAGAACAAAAAATTGTAATGGATTTAAAACGAGAGCTTATTCTTAAGTAAATCCATTGGTAGATACTTCTCTAGAGTGTCCCATATCTGTTTTCTATCTTCCATACGAAAATTTTCAATTCTCATAAGATCTTCTTCAGTCTTACTCAAAAGGTCCAATAGTGTATGTATATTGGCCCTTTTGAGACAATTATACGTTCTAGAAGGCAATTCTAATTGATCAATAAAAATACAATTCAATGGAATTCCTTTTTTGTTTTTCTTTAGATTAGTTAATCTTTTTTGAAAAGTAAAAAGGGGCGGAGTAAACCTGTTTTTATTTTCTTCGAAACTCGTTCCCTCTTCCTCCGCGTGTAGAAAAGGGAGGAATAAATCAATCAAATTACGAGAAGCCTCATAAAGCGCTTCTTTAGGGGTTAAACTTCCATTAGTCCATATTTCTAAAAAAAGTATCTCGTGTTTTTCATTTCCATTCCCACAAGAAAAAATACTATAATTCACATTTCGAACAGGCATGGATACAGCATCTATAGGATAACTTCCATCTTGATAGTTCTTTCTGAGTTCTGTCTGATATCCACGATCTCTCTTTATCTGTAACTCAATACAAAAATTAATGGGCTCTGTCAAGTTAGCTATAGGTTGTGCCGTATCAACGATTTCTACGGAAGGTGGTAAGATTATATCTTGAGCAGTTATGTACCTAGGACCTTTGACGCAAATTGATGCGTCTCTAACTCCATAGAGATTACTTCTCAATACAATTTCTTTCAAATTTAGTAAAATTTCTTGTACGGATTCTTCAATACCTGCTATTGTAGAATATTCGTGTGGCACGCTCCCAAATTTTGCCCGTGTGATACATGCTCCTTCTATTTCTCCAAGTAAAGCTCTTCGCAAGGCAATACCGACGGTGTCCGCTTGACCTTTTTTAAGCGGGGACAGAATGAAACGACCATAATAAAGACGCTTACTATCTACTCTTGATTCAACACACTTCCACTGTAGTGTTTGAGTGGATCCTGCTACCTCCTCTCGAACCATAATAGACTAGTATTATTATTTGATCATTGAATCGTTTATTTCTCTTGAAAACGGATTAATTCTTTTACAGGCGTCTTTTTTTAGGCGGTCGACATCCATTATGCGGCATAGGTGTTACATCGCGTATACAACTTAATCGCACACCGCTTTTAGCAATGGCTCGTAATGCGGCATCTCTTCCACTACCAGCGCCCTTTACCATAACTTCTGCTCGTTGCAAACCTACTGTACGAATAGCATCTACTGCTGTTCTTTGACCAGCATAGGGTGATGCTTTTCTTGAGCTTTTGAATCCACAAGTACCTGCGGAGGACCAGAAAACCACCCGACCTTGCGGGTCCGTAACAGTTATAATGGTATTGTTGAAACTAGCTTGAACATGAATAACCCCTTTTGTTATTCTACGTGCACTTTTCCGTAGACTAAAACGTGCATTCCTACGTAAACCAATACGCACTTTCTTACGTGAACCTATTTTTGGTATAGCTTTTGCCATATTTTATTATCTCATAAATATGAGTTAGAAATAACAAAAAGAAAAAAAGATACAAAGATATCCGTTTCCGGGTAAAATATACCCTTTACTTTAATTATTTAAAATTCTTTTATTTAGAATTGGAACATTTCCGCGGGTACTTTTTTATTTTAGAGAAAGTAAAGTTCTTTTTCGAAAGATTACCCCTGTCGTTGTTTATGCTTCGGATTAGAGCAAATGACTCTAATTCGTCCACGCCTACGAATCAGTCGACATTTTGTACAAATTTTACGAACGGAAGCTCTTATTTTCATATTTCCGTATCCTTTCTTAAACTATGAATCTAATATTTTGGAAAAAATAAGTCTCTTCGCTTGAATTTTTGAACTTCAAATTTATTACCCTAGAAAAAAGAAAACCCTAATCCTTTGAATCTTCGCTATCTTTCAAATCTTCGATATCTTTCGAGTCTTCGATACGCTTCGAATCTTTATGGGGAAGTCTATAAATTATACGTCCCTTGCTGGAATCATAACGACTTACTTCAATTTTGACCCTATCCCCCATCAGTATTCGTATAGAACTAGAGCGGATCTTTCCTGAAATATAGCCCAGGATGATGGTGTCATTCTCTAGCCGAACGCGGAACATTCCATTGGGTAGGGCTTCCGTAACTAAACCTTCGAAAGTGACTTTTGCTTCTCTCGGGTTTTTTTTTTCTCTCCTATTTTTTTTTTCTGTCATATTTTTTTCTCCTATTTTTCTATTTTTATTTTCAAAATAGGAAGGTCGAGATAGAATTCGGGCACTATAGTCGGAGCGATTACCATATATAACATAAGACTTCTCCCCCAATTCTGTTTAGTCGAGCCTCTCGATCTGTCATTATCCCTCGAGAAGTAGAAAGAATAGCAATTCCCATTCCACCCAAAACTTTAGGAATTCCTTGATAGTTGGTATAAATTCGTAAGCCGGGTCGGCTGATACGCTTTAAAAAGGTTCTTGTTCTATATATTCCTTTTCTAGTCTTTCTCTTTTGATGTCGCAAAGTTGAAACCAAGAAATATCTGTTACGTTCCTGATGTTTCCGAACACTTTCAATAAAACCCTCTCGTAGAAGTATTTTAACAATGTTTTCGGTAATATTTGTAGATATTACTCGAACTGTTCCTTTTTTATTCATGTCCGCGTTTCTTATAGAGGTTAGTAAATCCGCAATAGTGTCCTTGCCCATAAGACTCTAATTCTAGGTTCCTCCAAATTGTTCTATAATCAACATGTTTTCTTTTTTTTTGCTTTTCATTTTAAATTTTAAAACATATACGTAAAACACAATCTACTAACTACTAAATTTATTCTCTGATCTAAATTTCACCTACTAGTATTTATAATACTTCAGGAGCTAATGAAACTATTTTGGTAAAATTCAATTCTCTCAATTCCTCAGCAATCGCGCCAAAAACTCGAGTTCCTTTTGGATTTCCTTTTTGATCAATTATAACCGCTGCGTTGTCATCATAGCGGATTATTATACCGTCTTCACATTTGAACTCTTTACATGTACGTACAATTACAGCTCGAATTACTTCGGATCTTTCTAGGGGCATTCGGGGCAATGCGTCTTTGATTACAGCAACAATAACATCACCAATACGAGCATATCGCTGATTACCTGCAGCTCCTATGACTCGAATACACATCAATTTTCGAGCTCCACTATTATCTGCTACGTTTAAAAGGGTCTGAGGTTGAATCATATTATTTTGATTTCCATTTGTTATTTCAATGCAAAAGGATGAAAGAAATATTGTCTTTTCAGAAAGAAAAAAAGGGCGTTTTTTTATCTTCAATACTCCTTTGAGTTTTAGGGGTTCTATATTTCTAATCGAATAAATTGACTTCGTATAGGCATTTTACTGGCAGCTATGGAGATAGCTGCTCTAGCTACAGTTTCGGATACCCCCCCCATTTCATAAAGTATACGACCTGGTTTAACAACGGCTACCCAATATTCGGGGGACCCCTTTCCTGAGCCCATACGTGTTTCCGTCGGTCTTAGTGTAACGGGTTTGTCGGGAAATATACGTACCCATATTTTTCCACCACGACGTGCATATCGTGTTATTGCTCTTCGTCCTGCTTCTATCTGTCTCGCCGTGATCCAAGCAGGTTCAAGTGCTTGAAGAGCATATCTACCAAAACAAATACGATTGCCTCGGCAGGATTTTCCTTTCATTCTTCCTCTATGTTGTTTGCGAAATCTGGTTCTTTTGGGGTTATAGTCGATGGTTCTTTCTTAGTTCCATCTCTACTGCAAAACTGGACATGAGAGTTTCTTCTCATCCAGCTCCTCGCGAATGAAATGAGAAAGCGTGCAAATTTCTCTAATTCCATAATATTCAAAAATATTAGGGAGAGATCCACATTAATAGATAAATAATAGAAAAAATTAGGTTTTTTTTATATTTATTATTCAATTTGTTAAAATCGAAAAATCTATAGTCAAAAAAAAAGAAGATCTAGAATATATCTAGATGTGTGTGTCTATATTATCTAAATTCTATATTTTATAGATGATGTAATCCTTAAAATATCTTTATTTTTACTCTTATTGAATAATGGTAATGGTAAAGTATTCTAATTTTAAAAGGATTTCGCGGGCGAATATTTACTCTTTTCTGTCTTATTTGTTAATTTATAACCTTACCAAATAAGAAAATTTTTTTGGTTTGTTCCGCCATCCTACCCAATGAAGTATTAGGATTCTTTTCAATAAAATCCTATGGAATCATAGGTTCTGTCGTTCCCACTGCCTCTCCTTGAATGGTTAGGTCTGAATTCCACAATGGAGCTTCCAAAAAATTTCTTTCCCAGTTAATTTTCTCAGTTTTATTAACCAGGATGGCTCTTTATTATTGCTTTAAATTTCTAGTTCTTGTTTCAAGTTACGTTACGATTTCTAATTCTCTATTTTTTTTTATTATATTGATGCTTTATCACATTGCTTTTTATGATGCAATTCATAGACCATACATATTGGAATCCTATATCTTACTTAATCCCTCTTCTTTCTTTCTATCATCCCTCCCTTTATCCGCATCCCTTTAGTTTTCCTTCACAACCTAGAATCTCATTTCTTTTTTAGAGAAAAAGCAGTTGCTACAACTATATGATAGATCCACTCATTTATGATAGAGATATTTATTCATATAGTGACTGTTTCTTAGTTAGGATCTCGACAATACGAAGCAATAGGTTGGTTATTAGTTAATTTTCTATAATTACTAATACTAAGTTTTTTTCTTAAAAAAAAATAACGAGTCACACACTAAGCATAGCAATTATATTAAATGATTTATCAATTTTCATTAAATCTTATAGAAAGAAAGAGGTAGAATTTCTTGTTTTTTTCAGGGATTTCAGGAAAAAAAGTCTCTTGTCATTTTTTATTCTATCACTGGACAGAATGCGAAGAGAAGATTAGTTATTCTTCGTCTACGAATATCCAAATTTTTACACCTAATACTCCATAGATAGTTCGAATTGGATAGCAGCAATAATCAATTTTAGCGCGAATTGTTTGGAGGGGGAGTCTACCCTTTTTGATGCATTCGGCACGTGCAATTTCTTTTCCTCCGAGACGACCCGCAATTTTGACTTTGACTCCCCTTATATCCGCTTTTTTAGTTAATTCAATGGCTTTTTTCATTGCCTTTCGGAATGAAACTCTATTTTTTAATTGGAAAGCTATATATTCTGCCAGAATGTTAGGTTCTCTATAAGGCTCTTTCACTTTTTCGATAGAAATATTAAGTCTTTGGTTTACAGAGTGAATTTCCTTTTGTAGATCTTTCTCTAATTCTTCGATTACTCCTTTTTTCTTTAATAAATTAGGGAATCCAATATGGATTATGACGTGGATCGTATCGATTTCTTTTTGAATTTCTATACGTGTAATTACTTCAGAACTTGAACCTGAGTCCGTTTTTCTATTATGTGTAATTACTTCGGAACTTGAGTCTGATTCTATTTTTCTATTCGAGCCCTTTTTCCTATTCTTTTGTATATAGTTCTTGATACAATTCCTTATTTTTTTATCTTCCTGTAAACCTTCAGAATAATTTTTTGGTTGTGCGAACCAAAAGGAATGGTGTTTTTGGGTTGTACCAAGTCTGAAACCGAGTGGATTTATTTTTTGTCCCATATTTTTCTATTCTATATTTTTTTAGTGGGAATTGAAATCTTAGATGAATCTAAAGGTTATTTAGATTTCTTTACTATATTTAATACAATTGTTATATGACACATGCTTTTTTTTATGGGAAAACTACGTCCTCGAGCCCGAGGTCTAAATTTTTTCATAATAGTACTCCTACTGACTTCGGCTTTAGTAATGAATAAATTCGCTTTGTCGAAATCCCTATAATGAGTAGCATTCGCTGCTGCTGAATAAACCAACTTTAAGATGGGATAAGATGCTCGATAAGGCATGAGGTTCAGTATCATAACAGTTTCTTCGTAGTAACGCCATCGAATCTCATCAAGAACTCTTTGTGCTTTGAAAACAGACATATGTATACGTTTTTGTGCTTTGAAAACTCGCTCAAACTTAAGTAAACGATCGGTTGGCACTTTCCTTGCGAGTT